GGCCGACAAAGGCAGAAAACTGTAGATTTTCGCATAGAGGAAAACCTCTTTTTATCGGTTTTATAGTAAAAAATAATACGTTAGACTGCAATTCTAAAAATGCATTAATTTGCTAAAGCTTAAAATTTAAGGGTTTTAACCCCTATTATTAGCTTTGAAGGCTAAAAGTTTAATTAACCTAAAATTTCAACCAATTAAAATATTAATAAAGAAGAAAAAAATATACCAAATATCCCCAATAAAATACCTAATATAACTAATACATTAGAATTACCTTCTTCTGTTAAATAACCCCAGTAACCAGTTTCTCTTCTAAGTATCCCTAACCCGTAAGTTACTCGTAAATAGTAATAAAGATTTATTAGTCTTCCCCCAATTAAAATAAAAGCTAAAAGCCATATTCCATTAATTAACAAACTTCTGAATACTATTCATTTTATAAAAAATCCACCAAAAGGTGGAAGACCCCCTAAAGAAAAAAATATAAATATTACCACTAAACCCTTAAAATTATTTTTCCACCCATAATTAAAACCTGGCCCAAATCAAATCAACCATAAACTATTAATAATATAACTAAAAAAAAAACTTAAAAAACTATATATTAAAAAATAAACACGCCAAATTAAATCAGAAACCAAAAGAGAACCAGTTAACCAACCTAAGTGGCCAATAGACGAAAAAGCTAAAAGTTTACGTAGTCTAACCTGATTGAGCCCCCCAAAACCACCAATTAACCCAGACAAAGCCGAAAAGAAAAATATTAAAATTCTTATGAATCCTAAGTTTAAACCAGCTAAAATACAAAAAGGTCCTAATTTCTGCCAAGTTATTAATAACCCACAATTTATTCATCGAATCCCATCCATAACCCCCGGAAATCAAAAGTGAACTGGACCTATACCTAACTTCAATGCCACTGCTACAACAATAAAAAAATAAAATATTCCAAAAAGATAGGATGAAGCCTGGCCTCAAAAACTTATTAACAAAGAACCAAATAAAAATAAAATAGAACCTAAAACTTGTACTAAAAAATATTTAATACCAGCCTCTCTTTCACGTATAGACTCCCCTCTAATTAAAAGAACAACAAAAGAAAGTATATTAATTTCTAAACCCAACCATATTGTGAATCAGACAGATGAACCAAAAACTAAAATAGTTCTCAACCCTAATAAAAACCAAAAAATAAAATAATAGGGTAAAAATAACATCAACAAAGAAAGGATTTAAACCCTTATAGCCGAAGTATGAACCCGAAAGCTTAATTAGCTTACCTTGCTTTATATGTTAGTGTTTTAGCACAAAGAATTTTGATTTCTTTAGAAATGATAATATCATTATATATAATATTGAGATAACATATATCTATAATCTACCCTATCAAGATAGCCCTTTTATCAGGCACAATATTAGAAAAGAAAGTTAGATAAAAGCTGCTAACTTTTAATCTTAGCGGTTAAATTCCGTTACTTTTCTGTTTTTGTGGTGTAATAAACACATTAAGTTTTCAATTTAAAAATATAGATTTATCTGTCAAAAACATTAAAGAATCTAGTGATTACCTTGACAGCTTCAATGTCACGCTCTTTATTAAGCTACTCTAATAAAATGTAATTAAAATCAAAAAAATAAAAGAGAAAATTACTAAAAGAAAATATGTCTTAATTCTTCCTAAAAATCCTAGCTGGAGAAAATTTCTCATTTTTACTAAACCAGAGTAAGCTCCTTGAGCACCTAAATATTCTAATCAACCTATATCCAAAACCTTATATAAAATTTGCCCCATTCAAAGAGGACAAACAATAATTTTTCTTCTTAAAAAACTTATAAGTCATATAGTCGAAAATATATATCTACTTCCATAAGCCCACAAACTCTTTCTATTTTTTACTTCACTACGCTCTAATCTTAAAAGAACCCCTAATCATGCTCCTAGCCCAGTTACTAATAGTACTAAAATTTTTAAAAAAAAATCCACATACAAAAAATCTATATCTCTAAAAATAATATTTGATAAAATAGCTCCTGAAACAACAGCTCCAGTAGCTAATACTAACATAGAGTAAACCATTTCCTTATCTTCAACCCCGACTAAAGAAAAAGTTAAATGTTGATTTCAACCCCATAAAGAATAAAAACTCAATCGCAAAGAGTATATAGCAGTTATCCCTGTAGCCAAATATAAAAGTATTAACCCAAAATAATTTCTAAAATAAAAACAACCTCCTTCTAAAATAAAATCCTTTGAATAAAACCCAGCTAAAAAAGGGATACCACATAGAGCAAGATTAGCACAATTTAAACACACTCTTACAATTGGTATAAAAGTTACAATAGACCCCATAAATCGAATATCCTGTGAGCCACCCCCATTATGAATAATTGCACCTGCACATAAAAATAAAAGTGCCCTAAACATAGCATGAGTTAACAAGTGAAAATAAGCAAACACCTCTAGCCCTAAAGCAATAGAAGATATTATAAGCCCAAGTTGACTCAGAGTAGAAAGAGCAATAATCTTTTTTAAATCTATCTCATAGTTAGCACAAATACCTGCTATAAATATAGTTATACTAGATAAAAATAATAAAACTGAACCTAACCACCAAATTTCCTTAATTAGATAACTAAAACGAATAAGTAAGTAAACCCCAGCAGCTACAAGAGTAGAAGAATGAACCAACGCAGAAACAGGAGTTGGGGCAGCTATAGCTGCAGGCAACCAAGCAGAAAAAGGCATTTGAGCTCTTTTTGTTAAACCAGCTAAAAAAACACAACACACAGCAAAAGTTAAAATTATATTAGATGTTTTATCTATATAAAAAGAAAAATTTCAACTTCCTATTCTAAAAAATAAACCAATAGATAATAAAATTCCTACATCCCCAATTCGGTTAGATAAGGCAGTAATTATACCTGCACCCATAGATTTAAAATTTTGAAAATAAACCACCAACAAAAAAGACACTAACCCTAAACCATACCACCCAATTAAAATACTAATCAAATTTGGTCTCACAATAACAAGTCCTATTGATGCAACAAATAATAAAACTAATAATACAAATCGCGCCTTAAATTTCTCATCCGACATGTAAGAGTTACTAAATATAATTACCATTCTAGAAATTAATAGTACTAATCTTAAAAATAATAATGAAATTCAATCAAAAACAAGAACAAAACTTGATATTACAGAATTTAATCTAACTAATTCTCACTCATAATAAACCGATTGCCCTAAAAAACAAACAACCGCCACTAAAAGTATTATTAAACTAGAAAAATAAAACAAAATTCTACCTGAACCTAAAAAATAATTAAACTTAAAATTCACAGTTATAGATAAAAATATTATATCTTTGAGGCCACAACTCAATATTTTTTATAAACTACTTTAACAAAAAAAATTAAATAACAAATCAATTTTAAAAATAAAAAAATTCAAAGGGAGCCAATGCAAGAACAACAATAAGTATTCACGCCCTCTACAATCTGCCAAAAGCTTAAAACTTAAAAGAACATGCCCATGTTGTGTCCCTACATATAAATACAAACTATAAGCAGCAGCCAAAAAAGAACAAGCAAAAATAATTAATCCTCTAAATAAAGATCAAGGCAAAAGACTGTTAATAATTCTAATTTCACCCACTAAGTTTATGCTAGGGGGTGCTGCTATATTAGCAGCAGCTAACAAAAACCATCAAATTGCTAAACAAGGAAATAAAGTTAGTATACCACCTATTATATATAAAGATCGTGTGTGGACACGCTCGTATACTATATTAGCTAAACAAAATAAACCAGATGAACATAAACCATGAGCAACTATTAATGCTAAAACTCCTCTAAATCCCCAATTACAAAATCTAATCACACCCCCTAGTACCATTCCTATATGTGCCACTGATGAATAAGCAATTAAAGATTTTATATCAACTTGTCGTAAACAAATTAATCCTACTAATACACCACCAAATAAACCAACTCTTATAAACAAAATTAACATCCCCGTTCTTGATAATTTAAATAAACTATAAGACCGTAAAAGACCATAACCCCCTAGTTTTAATAAAATACCGGCTAAAATTATAGAACCAGCGATAGGCGCTTCTACATGCGCCTTAGGAAGTCATAAATGCAATACATACAAAGGTAACTTAACTAAAAACGCTAATCTAAACCCTAGTATAAAAAGAAATCCCATAATACCTCTAAAAATATTTTCCGAAAAAATTAATCTCAAAGCAAAAAATGTTTGGCCCCCTAGTAATTCATTGGTAAAAAGAATACATAATAAAAGAGGAAGAGAAGCAAACAAAGTATAAAATAATAAATAAACACCAGCCTGCACCCGCTCAGGCTGATAACCTCAACCTATAATTAACAAAAAAGTAGGAATTAAAGCTACCTCAAAACTAATATAAAACAACAAAAGACCAGTTACTCTAAAAGTAACAATTAATGACCCCATTAATGTTAAATTTAAAAATAAAAACAATTGTCACAAATTCTTTCTTTTTGCCCCATTTCTAGCCAATAACATAAGCATCGAAATTCATAAAGTTAGTAAAATTATTATAAGCGAAAGTAAATCTAATCCTAACCATGATGTAAAAACTAACCATTGAGAGTACCCAGTAAAAAAAAATAAACTAAATAATAATACTAATAAACCAAAACATAATTGTACTAAACCCCAACTAAATAAACTCAAAAATATCGTTCTTACACAAAGACCTAATAATATTAACATACCAGAACATTTATTATATCAAAAAAATCTACTCCATGAGAACGAATTAAACACACTAATAAAGATAAACCCAAGCTTGCTTCACAAACAATAAAAGTTAAAAAAACTAAACTAATAAAACTTACATAAACAAACTTTATTATAAGTAAACTAACAATTCAAAATAAAGACAACATAATAAATTCAATTCTTAATAAAGCTGCTAATAAATGTTTTCGATTTCTAGAAAAAGAAATTAATCCCCCTAAAAAAATTAAACCACTTATATATAAAAATATTCTCATCGAACCAGCCACCAACAAACTTAATAAAAAACTCATAGTCTTAATAGTTTAATTAAAACAATAGTCTTGTAAACTATAACTGTAAATATTTACTTAAGACTCAAAAGAAACCAAAACTAGTTATCTTAAACTCCCAAAGTTCATATTTTTAAATAAACTATCTCTTGAATGACACTCTTAATTAACTCATTAACAATTCTAACTATTATTTTCTTTCCTTTATGTTTACACCCATTAATGATAGTATTAGCAATTATAATTTTAACACTCTCTAGAGCACTTGCTTTAGGGGTGATTCAACCCTCCTTTTGGTTTTCATATATTTTATTTCTTGTTTTCCTAGGGGGCTTACTAGTATTATTCTTATATATTTCAAGTTTAGCAGCTAACGAGATAGTTTATTTAAAAATATTTTACTCAAGTTTAATACTTTTACCTCTTTATTGATTAATAATGATTGTATTTTGATTTATAAATCCCACTAGTACTAATTATAGTCACACATCGACACTTATAATAAATTATGAAGATACTGCATCTTTAACTTTCTCAGGTATAAACTTCTCATTAATTATTTTACTAATAATTTATTTACTTCTAACACTTGTAGGAGTTGTTAACATTGTTCAACTGGGGCATGGACCTCTTCGCCAATGAAAGTATGACTAACCCTATTCGTAAAACACATCCCTTAATAAAAATTGCAAACTCTGCACTTGTAGATTTACCTGCCCCCGTTAATATTTCACTATGGTGAAACTTTGGTTTCTTTTCAGGAATATGTCTTACAATCCAACTAATTACAGGAATTTTTCTAGCTATACATTACATCCCTCACATTGATCTAGCTTTCTCATCAGTCTCTCATATTTGTCGGGATGTAAATAGAGGTTGACTTATACGAGTTATTCATGCTAATGGAGGCTCTCTATTTTTTATTTGTCTTTATATCCACATTGGGCGAGGAATCTATTATAGTTCTTATAATCTTCACCTAACCTGAACTACAGGAGTTATTATTTTATTTCTCACTATAGCAACAGCATTTTTAGGGTATGTTTTACCTTGAGGCCAAATATCCTTCTGAGGAGCCACTGTAATTACAAATCTATTATCCGCCATCCCATATATTGGGACATTAGTAGTCCAATGATTATGGGGAGGATTTGCCATTGATAATGCAACTCTCACACGTTTCTTCACCCTTCATTTTTTATTACCTTTTATTTTATTAGCAATAGTTGTAATTCATATTTTATTCCTTCACCAAACAGGATCAAATAACCCCCTAGGGTTAAATGCTAATTCAGACAAAATCCCATTTCATGTGTATTTTACACTGAAGGATATCACAGGAATAATAATTATAATATTTTTATTAAGTTTCTTAGCTCTTAGAAACCCCTACACTCTATCAGACCCTGATAATTTTATCCCAGCTAACCCCCTAGTTACTCCTATCCATATTCAACCTGAATGATATTTTCTTTTTGCTTACGCAATCCTCCGATCCATTCCTAATAAATTAGGAGGAGTATTAGCTCTATTTGCGTCTATTCTAATTTTATTAATATTACCTCTCTACCAAAAAAACTTTTCTTCATCCGCTCTTTACCCAATTAATCAAGTTTTATTTTGGGTAATAATTACAATCTTCATTCTTTTAACATGGGCAGGGGCTCAACCAATCGAAGAACCCTTTTATACCACTGCTCAAATTTTAACCATTTTATACTTTGCATATTTTATAATTAACCCTATTTTATATATAACATGAGATTATATATTAGACTAACTTTTTGGCTGATAGGAAAGCATGTGTTTTGAAAACACCAAATAAATGTTCGAATCATTTAAAAGTTTATAACCAAAAAAAATTCAACAACTAAACCAATGTAAATAAAAAAATAGCAACTAAACCAACCACAAAATAATTTAGAGCCAAAGGTAAAAACCCCTTTCAAGCAAGATATATCAATTGATCATAACGTATCCGAGGATAACACCCCCGGACTCACAAAAAAACAAAACATACCAAACCAATCTTAAGTCTAAAACTCAACCCAGCACCTAAAAATAAATCTATACCCCCAAAAAATAATAGTCTAACTAAAAAACTCATAAAAATAATTCTCCCATACTCAGCTATAAAAATTAAAGCAAAACCACCACCTCTATACTCTACATTAAACCCAGATACAAGCTCAGATTCCCCCTCAGCAAAATCAAAAGGAGCACGGTTAGTCTCAGCTAAACAAGAAACAAATCAAACTAATCCTAATGGACCTAAAAGCAAAAAATGTCATACTAAATATTGATAATCCCCGTAAACACTTATATTATAATGACCCACAAATAAAACAACACCTAACAAAACTAAAGCTAATCTTACTTCATAAGAGACAGTTTGTGCAACTGAACGTAAAGCTCCTAATAAAGCATACTTCGAGTTTGAAGCTCACCCAGCAATTAAAGTTCCGTATACACTTATTCTAGTACAACAAAGAAAAAGAATTATCCCCATAAAAAATCTTAATACAAAACTTTCAAAAGGAAAAGTTACTCATAAAGCTAATGATAAAAATAATCTCAAAACAGGGGCTAAAAAATAAGGGTACAAATTAGCTGTTAAGGGAAAAGCTAGCTCCTTCACAAAAAGTTTTACAGCGTCGGCTAAAGGCTGAGGTACCCCTAAAAATCTAACCTTATTAGGACCCTTTCGCAACTGAGCATACCCTAGAACCTTTCGCTCTAATAAAGTAAAAAACGCTACAGCTACTAAAATACAAACTATCAATAATAAATAACTTAATAATATACTCACTATTAAAAGAGGAATTAAAATCCTCATAAATGAGGCTTAAACTCATTGCACTAATCTGCCATATTAATTATTAATTGTAATAATATATTACATAAATGAATTCTAAATTCATTGCACTTCTCTGCCAAATTAACTACTAAAAATTAAAAATTTCCTTTAATAAAATAATTTTTACTACAAAATCCTTTCGTACTATTATAATATAATTTAATAATTTAAAAAGATAGAAACTAACCTGACTTACGTCGGTCTGAACTCAGATCATGTAGAATTTTAATAGTCGAACAGACTAAATATTTCAAGCTGCTGCACCTAACAATAATTCTAATCCAACATCGAGGTCATAATCTTTTTCGTCGATAAAACTCTCAAAAAAATCATGCTGTTAACCCTACAGTAACTTAGTCCTATAATCAAAAATTTGGATCATTTAACACCTAGCTATTAAAATAGTAATCTTATTAATTTAATAAAGCCTTTTAATCTTTACATACCACCCCAGTAAAAATTAATATAAATAAAAAATATTCATTTAATAAAAAATAATAACTTTATATCCTAAATAATTTAAGCTTGATAGGGTCTTCTCGTCTATTTTAAATTTACCAGACTCTTCACTGGCAAGTTAAATTCTATTTTTAAAGTTGAGACAGAATTACTCTCGTTCGACCCTTCATTCCAGCCCCCAATTAAAAGGCAAATGATTATGCTACCTTTGCACGGTCAAATTACCGCGGCCGTTAAATATAAATCACCGGGCAGGCACGACTTTTAATATTTTCTAAAAGACATGTTTTTGTTAAACAACCGAAGTAAATATTTGCCGAGTTCCTTAACTTTATCTCCACAAAAGTTCAATTAATTTTATAATACTAAACTAATATACTAATATAATCATAATTTCTTTAGAAAATATTTTACTAAATAATTATTAAAAATTTCAGAATATAAAAAAAAATTAATCAATATTTTTTTAATAAGTTATAACACAATTTAAATGAAAAACACTTAAAATCCCATCCAGTTAAATAAACTTTTATTATCCTAAAATCAAGCTTTTACTAACAACTAATAAGCTAATCCTTAATAGTTCAACTTCTCATTTTAAGAAAGTCTGCCTAAAGCAATTTATCAAATTATCAGATATCTAATATTTCGAATGGCATTTCACCCCTAACTATTTATTACTCCTTTTTTTTCCACAAAAGAAAAAATAAATAATTAACTCAATAAATATCGGACAAATTTAAAATTAAATTTATTAATCGATTATTCATAATGCAAAAGGTAAAAAATAAATTTATCTTTTATATAAAAAAACTTTCCCTCAAGGTACTAATTAACTATAACTAAAAACATAATTTCAATAATATTTACTAAAATAAAAAACGCACAAAATATATTATTTTAAATAAAAATACAAATAACAAAAAAAGTAAGTTTATTCCTCGAAACAATTTATTAATTAAATATCACTTCAACGTAAATGAAACGCTTTATATAAGCTATGCTACGACTAGGGGCACCTTCCGGTACACCTACTTTGTTACGACTTTTCTCATCTTATAAACAAGAGTGACGGGCGATGTGTACATGTTTTAGGTCTATTTTCAAAAAAACATTCTATTTTCATTTTACTTCTAAATCCAACTCCAAAGTTCATTTTCATAAAACCCTCCGCTTCAGAAACTGAATGTAGCCCATCTCTACTTTTCTATAGTCTGCACCTTGACTTGACGTCATAACCAAAAATTATTATGCATATTTATTTTTTCTATAAAAATATGCTGACGACAGCGATATACAAAACATATAAAGAAAAGAAAAATTAAACGTGGATTATCATTTACAGGACAGGCTCCTCTAGAAAGAATAAAACACCGCCAAATTTTTTAAGTTTCGAGCATGTACTAATACTACTCAGGTAATTAAATTTTACAGAAAAGAATAATAGGGTATCTAATCCTAGTTTAAAACTTATCTTTCATAATAGCTCCTTTTTTCGAGCGTTTTTTTTGACGAAAATTTAAGCGTACAAAATCAAAGAGAGCCCATAAAAAAATAAAAAATAACTCTTCTAACCCTCATCAAACACTAAAATCTTTAAAAGACTCCGGCTTTTCTGTACTCAATGTTTAAAACGAAGAAAAAATAGCACGGTTGAGGCACTTTTAACATAAACAGTCAAAAGGGGGTGAGGAAGAGAGGGTATTTTCGCTTTTTCCCCTTTGCCGACGATTACATATACCGTGATGGCGTTTGCTAAACAGGGAGTTAAGTCTCCGTCTTCTTAATTAACAGCTAAGCGCTTATTTCAAGCTCCTGTCTAGTAACCTAGGGCTTTTACAACCTTTTTTTAAGCCGAAATTAAATGTATCTAAATACTTCTAGGCTTTTGGGACTAAGCGAAAATACGCTAATTTTTGGCTGCAAACCAAACTTTATAGTTTAAATATAACCCCATTCTGCTCATTCAAGAGCTCCTTGAAATCACTCATGAAATAACCCAACTAAAAGAACCAATATAAAAAATAATCTTGAAAAAAGGACTATCTCATTGCTTCTCTTTCCCAACGCAAGAGGAATCGGAAGAACCAAAGTAATCTCAACATCAAAAATCAAGAAAATAACTGCCACTAAAAAAAACCGTAAAGAAAAAGGTACCCGGGCTGAACTAAGAGGGTCAAATCCACACTCAAAAGGAGATAATTTATCAAAAGACTTTATCTCCTTAGCACCAACAACAAGTGCTACTACTATTAACACCAACGAAACAAAAAATGAAACTATTAAAAATATACACACTAAAATCATTATTTTTTTTAAGAGATACTTAAACCAATTGATTGGAAGTCAATCATACTTATATACTAAAAAAACAAGAACCTCATCAATAAATTGATACAAACAAAAATAATCAAACCACATCTACAAAATGTCAATATCAAGCGGCAGCTTCAAACCCATAATGATGGCCAGGAGAAAAATGAAAAAATAAATGACGACCTAAACAAACTATTAAAAAAGTTGTTCCGATTAAAACATGAAGACCATGAAACCCTGTAGCCACAAAAAAGGTAGACCCATATACAGAATCTGAAATAGCAAAAGAAGCTTGATAGTACTCAAAAGCCTGAAGTGTAGAAAAATATACTCCTAACCCCACCGTTAAAAATAAAGCAAACTTAGCTTCCTGATATTTACTCTCAATTAAACTATGGTGTGCCCATGTTACTGTTACTCCTGAAGCTAATAAAACCGCTGTATTTAATAGAGGTACCTGAAAAGGGTTAAAAGCTTCAATCCCAGTGGGAGGTCAACAAGAACCCAACTCGATAGTAGGAGCTAGTCTTCTATGAAAAAAAGCCCAAAAGAAAGAAAAGAAAAATAATACTTCAGATAAAATAAAAAGAATTATTCCTCAACGTAACCCAAATTCAACTGACCCAGTGTGGTGGCCCTGAAAAGTCCCCTCTCGAGAAACATCTCGCCACCATTGAATTATAGTTAAACAAACAATTAATAAGCCCAATAAAAATAAATTAGGGTTAAACCCATGAAACCACTTTACTAGCCCAGTCGTAAGACCAAATGCACCAACAGCTGATAACACTGGTCAAGGGCTTTGATCCACAATATGGTAAGGATGATAATGTCCTGTCATTAATATACTTCAGCTGAGTATAAAGTAGCTAATACTATAAAAACATAAGATTGGATTACTGCTACAGCAGATTCCAATAATAATAATAATACTTGAGCAAATAATAATAAAATTAATAATAAACCTCCTAAATTAGCTCCTTGTTCCCCTAATAAAGTTAATAGTAAATGTCCAGCAATTATATTCGCAGCCAACCGCACAGAAAGAGTAATAGGACGAATTAAATTTCTCACTGTTTCAATAAATACTATAAAAACCGTAAGAGGCCCCGGGGTACCCTCTGGGACTAAATGAGCTAATATATCAACAGGCTTAGTAACCCAGCCAAATACCATAAATCTAAGTCATAAAGGAAAAGCTATACTTAAAGTAACTAGAATATGGGCAGTTCTAGTAAACACATAAGGAAATAATCCTAAAAAATTTCTTCCTAAAATAAATCAAAATAAACCTAATAAGAGAAGAACAAAGCCCTTTGGAGAACTCTCTCTAGTTAAAGCTCCTATCTCCTTTAAAAGAGAATTACTTAAAAATTGCCAAATAGCATGTCAACGAGAAGGGACTAACCAAAATCTCAAAGGAAAAAACAATAGTCCTAAAAATAAACCTAATCAATTTAAAGACAAACCAAAACCTGAAGAGGGATCAAAAATTGAAAAAAGTCCACCTATCATATAAAAATATAATTAGTCTTAAGTCAACTTAGTCTAGACCCCCCTTCTCTTAAGTTGATAAAATTAAAATAAATAAAAATACAAAATACAAAATATAAAGTTAAAATTAAAGGGAACAAAAAAATTCACATTAAAGGAGATATTTGGGGAATAAGAAAACACTCTATTTGAAGTATCCTTAGCTAGACAGGCTAAAGTTTTTTTTAAACTAGTTTTCCCATTAAGGGTAAACGAAACTACCATAACCCGGTTTAAGAGACCGGCACTTCCTATCAGTCACTTAATGATTCTGCTTCATAAACCCAATTTACAAATCAATCAGGAGCAACAACTTCAATTACAATAGGTATAAAACTATGATTTGCCCCACAAATCTCCGAACATTGCCCATAAAAAACTCCGGGACGAGATGAAAAAAATGACACTTGATTAAGACGCCCAGGCACTGCATCAACCTTAACCCCAAATGAAGGTACAGCTCAAGCATGAAGAACATCGGCCGCGGTAACTAAAACACGAATTTTATTCTCAACTGGCAAAACTAGACGATGATCAACATCTAAAAGACGATATATACCTTCTCTTAATTCATCCAAAGGTAATATATAAGAATCAAATTCTAAATCCGCAAAATCAGTATATTCATAACTTCAATATCACTGATGGACAAATCTTCTAATAGTAACAGAAGGGTTATTGACCTCATCTAACAAATATAATAAACGTAAAGAAGGTAAAGCAATAAAAACTAATACAAGCGCAGGTAAAATAGTCCAAATAGTTTCAATCTCTTGACCTTCAAGTATAAATCGATTAATAAACTTATTAAATATAATAGCCACTAAAAAATATCTAACTAAAATAGTAATTAACACTAACACCAAAATTACATGATCATGAAAAAAAATTAACTGCTCCATCAAAGGAGAAGCCCCATCTTGAAATTCTAACTGCCCTCAAATGGCCATTCATTTATAATAATGATTTAATTAGAAAGTATACAAAGTTCATTATAAGTATGGTCAGAGGGGGGGAGATCATGCTGTCATTCAACAGTTGTTGAATTTTGACAACCATAAACCAAAGGGCGTTGAGACACTAAACCTTCTCAAATAATAAAAACTAAAACAAACACTCCTACTATAGAAATTATTGATCCTACGGAAGAAACTACATTTCACTTAGTAAATACATCAGGGTAATCAGAATACCGACGGGGTATCCCACTAAGACCTAAAAAATGTTGAGGGAAAAAAGTTAAATTTACTCCCACAAATATAATAACAAACTGAATTGTTAACCAACGACTTTGAAGAGAAACACCTAAAAATAAAGGGAACCATAAAGTGATACCCCCAATAATGGCAAAAACTGCACCCATAGATAAAACATAATGAAAATGTGCAACAACATAATAAGTATCATGAAGTATAACATCAATTGAAGAATTAGCTAAAATTACCCCTGTTAAACCCCCCATAGTAAACAAAAAAACAAAACCCAAAGCTCACAATAGGGGGGGATTAAATTGGATTTGAGCCCCATGGAGAGTAGCTAATCAACTAAAAATTTTAATACCAGTAGGAACAGCAATAATTATTGTTGCTGCTGTAAAATAAGCACGAGTATCCACATCTATACCCACTGTAAACATATGGTGAGCTCAAACTAAAAATCCTAATAAACCAATAGCTAACATAGCATAAATTATACCCAAATTTCCGAATGCCTCCTTCTTCCCACTCTGATGGCTTACAATATGGGACACAATACCAAAACCAGGAAGAATAAGAATATAAACTTCAGGGTGCCCAAAAAATCAAAACAAATGTTGATATAAAATAGGGTCCCCACCACCAGCAGGGTCAAAAAAAGACGTATTGAGATTACGATCTGTTAAAAGTATAGTAATAGCCCCAGCTAAAACAGGAAGAGATAGCAACAAAAGAACAACAGTAATTTTTACAGCCCAAACAAATAAAGGAATTCGCTCAAAAACCATACCCTCAGTGCGTATATTTACCACTGTTGTAATAAAATTAATAGCCCCTAAAATTGAGCTTGCCCCCGCCAAATGTAAAGAAAAAATAGCCAAATCTACAGAGCCCCCTGCATGAGCAATATTACTTGAAAGGGGGGGATAAACTGTCCACCCCGTTCCTACACCAGCCTCAACCAAAGAAGATGCTAGTAAAAGAGTTAATGAGGGAGGGAGGAGCCAAAAACTTAAATTATTAAGTCGAGGAAAAGCTATATCAGGTGCCCCTAATATTAGTGGTAATAACCAATTTCCAAACCCCCCAATTAAAATAGGCATTACTATAAAAAAAATTATAACAAACGCATGTGCTGTTACTAACACATTGTATAAATGATCATCAGCAAATAAAGACCCTGGTTGTCCCAGCTCAGCTCGAATTAATAAAGAGAGACCTGAACCTACTATAGAAGACCAAATTCCAAAAATTAAATACATAGTACCAATGTCCTTATGATTTGTAGAAAAGAATCATTGCGGTAAAAT